TACAGGTAATAATATATATGGGATTCCCAAAGTTATTAATAGAAAATAGACTACGAGGAATTGAAGACCTAAAAATAAATGTACAAAAAGAATTGAATTGTGTGAACCGAAAACTCAACATTGCTATTTCAAGAATTGCAAAACCTTATGGACACCCAAATATTCTTGCTGAATTTTTAGCCGGCCAATTAAAGAATAGGATATCGTTTAGAAAAGCAATGAAAAAAGCTATCGAATTAACCGAGCAAGCTGATACAAAAGGAATTCAAATACAAATAGCAGGCCGTATCGACGGAAAAGAAATTGCACGTATAGAATGGATAAGAGAGGGAAGGGTTCCCCTACAAACCATTCGCGCGAAAATTGATTATTGTGCCTATACCGTTCGAACGATTTATGGGATATTAGGTATTAAAATTTGGATTTTTATAGACGATAAATAATAAGAATAGGACTTTGCTTGTCTGTCTATTTCGGTTTAAGAATAGAACACAACAGTTTTTATTTTACGTCAAACCCATTATAATTTAAAATTCCACAAGTTTAAATAAAATTTTTATTCATATTTTTTTGATAGAATTGCTATGCTTAGTGTGTGACTCGTTGGTTTTTGCTATAATTTTATTACGTCTAAAATGGTAAGAACCCATAATATGAAGTATGAACTAATAACTATAGAACTAATAACCAACTCATCGCATCACATTATCCGAATCCAAATAAACAGTCAAGATATGCTTTTTTGGTCTTATCGTTGCAGCAACTGAATTTTTTTTATGCTAACTAAAAAAAAATATAGAATTCATTTTTAAGCAAAAAAAAATTAAAATATAAAAAAAAAGATACGGATAAATGGAAAGATGAGAGAAAGAAAAAAATCAATATAAAAGATATAGGATTCCAATATAATATGTATATATGGTCTTTGAAACATTTCATAAACAACAACAATGTAATAAAGCATTAATAAAGATTCTCGGATAATTATATGAGATGAATCTGTAAAAAACGTATGAGCTTCAAGCCAAGAAAGACTAAGGGGATTGGCTCAAGAACTAATTTAATTACGAGCTCTGTTGTCCAATTCAGGTCTAACTATGAATCAAGAAGCGATGGGAACGATGGAACCCGTGAATACATAAAGATTCTGTTGAAAAGGAATCCTGATAATTCAGTGGGAAGGATGGCGGAATGAACCCGAAATAAATCTTAAAAATAATAAACTAACTCTACAATTGAAATAGAGATTGAAAGAGTAAATATTCGCCCGCGAAAAATTTTTTTTAACAATCTAATTTATAAATTAAATAAATCTCTTGATTCAATAGATTATTGCATGTATATCTTAATTATATCTCTTCTGAATTTTTAATTTGCGAGGAGCCGGATGAGAAGAAACTCTCATGTCCAGTTCTGTAGTAGAGATGGAATTACGTAAATAACCATCAACTATAACCCAAAAAGAACCAGATTCCGTAAACAACATAGAGGAAGACTGAAGGGAATATCTTATCGAGGAAATCATATGTGTTTTGGAAGATATGCTCTTCAGGCACTTGAACCCTCTTGGATCACGTCTAGACAAATAGAAGCGGGCCGCCGAGCAATGACACGAAATGCACGTCGCGGCGGAAAGATATGGGTACGCATTTTTCCAGACAAACCGATTACAGTAAGACCTGCGGAAACACGTATGGGTTCGGGTAAAGGATCTCCCGAATATTGGGTAGCTGTTGTCAAACCCGGTCGAATACTTTATGAAATAAATGGGGTGTCAGAAAATATAGCCCGAAGGGCTATCTCAATAGCAGCATCTAAAATGCCTATACGAACTCAATTCATTATTTCAGGATAGAAACGTATAACCAAAGGAAATAGATCTTTTTTTTGACAAATAATATTTCTTTTTAGTCCTTTGTATTTATTTTTGCATTGAAAGAACAGAAAAAAAATATGATTCAACCTCAGACCTATTTGACTGTAGCAGACAACAGCGGAGCTAAAAAATTGATGTGTATTCGAATCATAGGAGCTAGCAATCGTCGATATGCTCGTATTGGCGATGTTGTTGTTGCTGTGATCAAAGAAGCAATACCAAATTCTCCCTTAGAAAGATCAGAAGTAATAAGAGCTGTAATTGTACGTACCTGCAAAGAACTCAAACGTGACAACGGTATTATAATAAGATATGATGACAACGCTGCTGTTATCGTTGATCAAGAAGGAAATCCAAAAGGAACTCGAGTTTTTGGTGCGATTGCCCGGGAATTGAGACAAAACTTTACTAAAATAGTGTCATTAGCTCCTGAGGTATTATAAGCCTAAGAAATAGGATATTTGAATGAGTAGACTGTATATCACGTATATACCCTTCTAAAAAAAAAACTAAGAAAAAAGCATGTTGATTATATAAAAATTTGGAGACACCGCGGATTTTAGTTCACCATGGGTAGGGACACTATTGCTGATATAATAACCTCTATACGAAATGCTGACATGAATAGAAAAGGGACGGTTCGAATAGCATCAACTAACATCACCGAAAACATTGTTAAAATACTTTTACGAGAAGGCTTTATTGAAAACGTGAGAAAACATCAAGAAGGAAAGAAAATTTTTTTTGTTTTAACTCTTCGACATAGAAGAAATAGGAAAGTACTATATAGAAATACTTTATATTTAAAAAGAGTCAGTCGACCCGGTCTACGAATCTATTCGAACTATCAGGGAATTCCTAGAATTTTAGGAGGAATGGGGGTTGTAATTCTTTCTACCTCTCGCGGTATAATGACAGATCGCGAGGCTCGACGAGAAGGAATTGGAGGAGAAATTTTATGTTATATATGGTAATTCCTCTAACATCAAATATATGAATTAGATAAAAAATTACCTAGAATGAAAGAACAAAGCGGTATGTTATGGGTTCGTTTAGATAATGAAGATCATATTCTAGATTATATAATATTTCATTAATTAAAGGATACGACGGAGTTCTATACGTATCAGAGGATAGGGTTAAGATTGAAATATTTTATGATTGAACCAGAGGTCATAGATACAATTTATAGACATAGACTCTGCACTAAGGATTCAAATGATTAAAATTAAATGGTTTTGTAACTTCAACATCCCCTGTTCGCGAGAATACAATTCAAAATTTAAAATATCAAGAAACTTTATTTCTTCCAAAAACTAGATTAATAATTAAAATTAAGGAACGACAAATATGAAAATAAGGGCTTCTGTTCGTAAAATTTGTGAAAAATGTCGTCTGATCCGCAGACGGGGACGAATTATAGTAATTTGTTCTAACCCAAAACATAAACAACGACAAGGATAACTATAACTCAAAATACTAAAAGAGGACTAATGGGATGTAAAAAAATTAAGAATTTGTTTTGGCATGAAATGGATATATCCATATTTCTCTGACTCATATTTATGAAATGATAATATAAAATATGGCAAAAATTATACCAAAAATTGGTTCGCGTAAAAATGGACGTATTAGTTCGCGTAAAAGTGCACGTAAAATCCCAAAGGGCATTATCCATGTTCAAGCAAGTTTCAACAATACCATTGTGACTGTTACAGATGTACGAGGTCGGGTTGTTTCTTGGGCTTCCGCTGGTACTTGTGGATTCAGAGGTACAAAAAGAGGGACACCATTTGCGGCTCAAACCGCAGCAGGAAATGCTATTCGTACAGTAGTGGAGCAGGGCATGCAACGAGCAGAAGTCATGATAAAGGGTCCTGGTCTCGGACGAGATGCAGCATTACGCGCTATTCGTAGAAGCGGTATACTATTAAGTTTCGTACGGGACGTAACCCCTATGCCACATAATGGCTGTAGGCCTCCTAAAAAAAGGCGCGTGTAAAAAAAAGCATTGAAGATATTTCAAGAGAAATAAACAATTCAAAGATATTTATAATATATTAATATTACTATGGTTCGAGAGAAAATACGAGTATCTACTCGGACACTGCAGTGGAAGTGTATTGAATCAAGAACAGATAGTCAGTGTCTTTATTATGGGCGCTTTATTCTTTCTCCACTTATGAAAGGTCAAGCTGACACAATAGGCATTGCAATACGAAGAGCTTTACTTGGAGAAATGGAAGGAACATGTATTACACGTGCAAAATCAGATAAAATACCACATGAATACTCTACCGTCATAGGGATTCAAGAATCAGTCCATGAAATTTTAATTAATTTGAAAGAAATCATATTGAGAAGTAATCTATATGGAATTTGTGAAGCGTCTATTTGTGTTAGGGGCCCTAGATGCATAACTGCTCAAGATCTCATTTTGCCGGCTTATGTAGAAATAGTTGACAATACACAACATATAGCTAGTTTAACAGAACCAATTTATTTTTGTATTGGATTACAACTCGAGCGAAATCGCGGATATCATATAACATCGCCCAATAACTTTGAAAACGGAAGTTATCCTATAGATGCTCTATTCATGCCTGTTCGAAACGTGAATCATAGTATTCATTCTTATGGTAATGGGAATGAAAAACAAGAAATACTTTTTCTCGAAATATGGACAAATGGTAGTTTAACTCCGAAAGAAGCACTTTATGAAGCCTCCCGAAATTTAATTGATTTATTTATTCCTTTTCTCCATGCGGAAGAAGAAAACTTACATTTAGAGGACAATCAATATAAAGTTTCGTTACCACTTTTTACCTTTCATGATAGATTGGCTCAACTCAGAAAAAAAAAAATGGCATTTAAATCTATTTTTATTGACCAATTAGAATTGCCACCTAGGATCTATAATTGCCTAAAAAAGTCCAATATACATACATTAGCGAACCTTTTGAGTCAAGAGGATCTTATTAAAATTGAACATTTTGACATAGAAGACGTAAATAAAATATTTGACACTCTAGAAAAACATTTGGGAATTGGGTTACATTAAAAAAAATTGAATTTTACAGAAATTTGACAGACTAAATCAAGAATTAAATTGAATAGATATAATGTATCTAGGGAAAAGTCACCTTGAAGTGACTTTTCCCTAGATACACATGTTGTGCTATTTCACAATTGAATCTATTTAAAAAAGGCCTAAAGTTAGAGATTTATCAATAGGTAATGTTGCTCCAATACCTAACCAAAGGGCCACTGCGGTACCAACCAAAAAGACGGTTGTAGCTACTGGACGACGAAATGGATTTTGGAATTTATTAACATTCTCTAAAAAAGGAACTGTTAATAATCCCGCGGGTACTGAAACCATTAAAAGAACGCCCAATAACTTATTGGGTACTGTACGAAGTATTTGAAATACTGGAAAAAAATACCATTCAGGTAATATTTCCAAAGGAGTTGCAAACGGATCTGCTGGCTCACCAATCATTGATGGTTCTAAAACCGCTAAGCCTACGTTACATGCAATAGTACCGAGAATTACGACGGGAAAAATATATAAAAGATCATTAGGCCATGCGGGCTCCCCATAATAATTATGACCCATCCCTTTTGCTAATTTAGCCCTTAATACAGGATCATTCAAGTCAGGTTTTTTTGTTATTAGGATAGGTGAATAAATATTCAATAATTAGATTAAATTCATCCCCCGAAAGAGCCGGACACGCCGATTTTTCATCATCCGGCTCGAGCAAGAATCAAATTAAAAGAAAGAACCGCTCAATATGAATGGTTATTCAGGAAGTATTTACGTTATGGTTCTTACAAATAAATGCTCAACACCCAAGTAGGCTTACAGGGTTGATCACGATCAAATGCTTTCTGGGTCGTCTCCTACCTTATGGTTGGTTTTTTTCTCCAATATTTTTGGATATCCAATTCCATTTTAAATTTAAACCAAAGGGTTTACTTGTTACTAATATAGCCTAGCCTCTATCTGTTCTTTAGATCCCTCGTTTCACTCCGATAGTATCATAGATCAGGTCAATGCAGAGGAAATGGATGCATTTCAATACTATTCAAACGATTTTAAAATTAATATAAAAATAATAGGAAATAAACATAAAAATTTTTTATTATATTTTAGAATATCACACATTCAACTGGATCTTACGGAGCCCGCTCATGTATGACATGATTCAGGGTTGATCATAGAATAAATTCTCTTTACACGAACCAGCCTATCCTCTGGACTTACTTATACGGCGGTTGGACAAAAGACACATTGGATTATGAATTTCAATGTGGCAGAGTTAAGGGGCATATACCTGCACAGCCTAATCAATAGTTCAAGTCACACACTCCCATAATCCATTTTTTTCGGAGAATTGCCTTCAACTAGTGATGTTATGTTAAATAACTAAATATAAATAGAGTTGAAGGAAAATGTCCAAATACATGGATTATTATTTTCAATAATCCATACACGTAGCAATGAAACACTATTGTTCTTCCCCCAAATGCAAAATGAGAGATTACAAATATCTATGATATACCCTTTAAAAATTAAATTCTATAAGGGACCAGAAATACCTTGTTTACGTATCATTAAAAAATGCATTAACATAAATACCGCAGTAAGAAGAGGCAATACAAAAGTATGTAAACTATAAAAACGAGTCAAAGTGGATTGTCCCACGCTAGCACTTCCACGCAATAACTCTACCAAAGGCGATCCTACTACAGGAATAGCGTCCGGTACACCTGTTACAATTTTTACTGCCCAATAACCAATTTGATCCCGAGGTAAGGAATAACCAGTTACACCAAAAGATGCGGTCAATACAGCCAGAACGACACCCGTAACCCAAGTCAATTCGCGGGGTTTTTTAAAGCCCCCGGTAAGATACACACGAAATACATGCAGGATCATCATTAGAACCATCATACTTGCCGACCACCGATGAACTGATCGTATTAACCAACCAAAGTTAGCTTCCGTCATTATATATTGAACAGAAGCGAAAGCCTCGGTAACGGTTGGACGATAGTAAAAAGTCATAGCAAAACCCGTAGCTACTTGTACTAAAAAACAAGTAAGCGTAATTCCCCCTAGACAATAAAAAATGTTGACATGAGGAGGAACATATTTACTAGTTATATCGTCTGCAATCGACTGAATCTCGAGACGTTCTTCGAACCAATCATAGACTTTATTGAGATAGGTAAAGTGCTAAAAGCCCCCCCTCTAAGAACCGTATATGAGAATTTTATCTCATACGGCTCAAGCAAACACACCTAAATAAAGATTAAAGCCTCTTAATTTATTTTCCTTTTCGGAAGATGCGAAGGAATAAAAATACGAAAGTAAAATTTTTGTATTTGCGGTGATAATGCCAATATATCAAGTCGGCTCATCTATTTTTCTGTTAATTGTTACTGGGTGGGGGCTTCTTGAATATTCTCTTTTCCTATTTTATTCTTTAGTCTTTGATTTGTTATTTTTTTAGAATGGGGCTTTTTTATCAGTGATAGGAATTTATCTTGTTAAGATACTATGAATTGATTGAAACCCTAGATTCATACTATAACCACGATGACTCAGTAAAACCTAAAAGCTAAGCCCAAAGATTCCTTGAGTAAGAACCATTGGATCATCACCTATTCAATCAATAACAGAGGTATACTGAATAAAAATACCAAAAAATTTGTCTGTTAAGAACATAAGCATTAAGGAGTTTGAAAGAAGAAAAATCTTTCAATTTATAATGTCTAATTCTTTTTTGATTTGATAAAGAAAAAATTAATTGAATCCGATCCCGAGGTCTGAATATTTATATTAAATAAATATGAATCATAGTTCAAATATTTCTTCATCCATTTTAGATATTCCGTGTTCCAGATACAAAAAAATATCCGACGAAGTAGAACCACCTCTATCAGGATAAGATGACAGATTCGTTCTCTGTACTCTCAATAGGATCAATTATAACAAGTCACACACTCATATTCCGGCAATACAGAAAGAAATTCCGCGATCGAACTACCAAAAAAGGGCGTTAAAAATAGAAAGCGTAGCCGTAAAAATGCATTTTTTATTGGAAGGATAGAACTTCTTGGTTCTTTTGAATTCCCTTTATCTTGGAGATTTAATTCATTGAAATTCCATCCAATAAAACGGAAGAATTATAAATTTCCAAAATAATACATAGGAATATAGCAAATAAAGACATTGCAACTCCCATCAAAGGAGTAGTTCCCCACCCAGGAGCTACTTTACCATATTCCGAATTCAACGGTTTCAATAAAACCCCTACGGTAGTTGGTTTTGGACGAGATCTAGAACTACCCTCAATGGTTTGTGTAGCCATAAATCCTCTTTTTTTTTATTGAGATCTGTTGACTTTGTATACCATTCCATTGTAAATAAATGATTTTATCATAGATCCATTGAGGTCTTGAAATTATATAATAATGGAAACAGCAACCCTAGTCGCCATCTTTATATCTGGGTTACTTGTAAGTTTTACTGGGTATGCCTTATATACCGCTTTCGGGCAACCCTCTCAACAATTAAGAGACCCCTTCGAGGAACACGGGGACTAGTTGACGTGATGCGCCTTCTGATATTGTAATGATATCAGAAGGCGCATCACGTCAATTGAGATAATGAGAAATCATTTAACCTTTTTTAGTTGGAACTTTCGGGGGTTCCCGAAAAAAGATAGCGAAAAAAATTATCCCTAGGGTCGAGACTAATAAAAATGTATAAACCAATGCTTCCATAGATTTGATTGTGGTTTACAATTATAGCTTCCATACCTGTTTAGTTTACTCGAGATTATTTTCCCGATAATGATAAAAAGAAAAAGGACGGTGATTTGTATCCTATGTCAAATCACAACAAAAATATAGGAAACAATTTTTTATTAGACTCCTTGTCTTCTTGTAGTTGGATCTCCAAGTTTTTGGAATGTTCCAAATTCTACCTGAGCATCTAAATCGGGGTCAATACCCGCAAAAACATCTCTGAACAAGGTTCTAGCCCCATGCCAAATGTGTCCAAAGAAGAAGAGTAGGGCAAAGGAAGCATGTCCAAAAGTAAACCAGCCCCTTGGACTACTACGAAAAACACCATCAGATTTCAAAGTAGCACGGTCCAATTCGAAAATTTCACCCAATTGAGCACGCCTAGCATATTTTTTTACAGTAGCAGGATCGCTATAACTGACTCCATTGAGTTCACCGCCATAGAACTCAACAGTTACACCTACTTGTTCAACACTATACTTAGATTCTGCTCTTCTAAAAGGAACGTCAGCTCTAACAATTCCATCCCCATCTATCAAAACGACAGGAAATGTTTCAAAAAAGGTAGGCATACGGCGTACAAAAAGTTCACGTCCGTCTTTCTCTCTAAAAATGGGGTGTCCTAACCATCCAACAGCTATTCCATCGCCGTTGTCCATTGAGCCCGCTCTAAACAACCCTCCCTTAGCCGGATTATTGCCGATGTAATCATAAAAAGCTAATTTCTCGGGAATTTTAGACCAGGCTTCGGCTAAACTTTGATTTTCCGCTAACCCAGCGCTTACTTTTCGGTATATTTCTTGCTGAAAGTATCCCTGATCCCATTGATAACGAGTGGGGCCAAATAATTCGATCGGAGTAGTTGCTGAACCATACCACATAGTTCCGGCAACAACAAAAGCTGCAAAAAAGACAGCAGCGATACTACTCGAAAGAACGGTTTCAATATTGCCCATACGTAATCCTTTGTATAGACGTTGAGGCGGACGGACACTAAGATGGAATAGACCTGCTAATATGCCTAATGTCCCTGCTGCAATATGATGAGAGGCGATTCCTCCTGGAACAAAAGGATCAAAACCTTCCACACCCCAGGCTGGACTTATAGGTTGTACTTTTCCAGTTAGTCCATAAGGGTCGGATACCCAGATTCCGGGACCATACAAGCCTGTTACATGAAATGCGCCAAAACCAAAACAAGCCACTCCGGAAAGAAATAAATGAATTCCAAAAATCTTAGGCAAATCCAACGAAGGTTTTCCTGTACGTTCATCAGAAAAGATTTCTAGATCCCAATACACCCAGTGCCAAATGGCTGCTAAAAAGCACAAACCAGAAAACATAATATGTGCTCCGGCCACACCTTCGTAACTCCAAATACCCGGATCGTTTATAGTCCCCCCTGTAATACTCCAACCGCCCCATGAATTGGTTATTCCTAAACGAGTCATGAAGGGTATAACGAACATACCCTGTCTCCACATTGGATCAAGAACGGGATCAGAGGGATCAAAAACCGCTAATTCATATAGAGCCATCGAACCAGCCCAGCCGGCAACTAACGCTGTATGCATTATATGGACAGAAATCAACCGGCCGGGATCATTCAATACGACAGTATGAACACGATACCAAGGCAAACCCATGGAAATCCCCCTTTATCAAAGAAAAATGGCACTATGTAACTTTATTGCATTATAAAAGACTATGATTATCCAATGAACTTATTTTTGTTCACTGGATTATCTCGGAACAAGGGTTAATATTTGTTCTATTCAGTTAGTAATAATAGAACATTTATGTTTGTTAGGAACAAAGAGAAACAAATCTATTCTATATCCGATAAGTATCAATATGCAATGGGAAGTTAATACCATCTTGTATCAGTAAATACTTTGCTACTTGGTGATTGTTATATTCCTAAGAAATTTCCTTTTTTTATTCTATTCTGTCTTCATTTTAAACTAAACTTTTATAATCTATGCATAACATTAAGGTTGATATTATGAAGACAATAACTCTATTATTACGTTTCCACATCAAAGTGAACCATAGTACTTAATTTTTCTTGGATTTAATGCCTATTGGTGTTCCAAAAGTTCCCTTTCGAAGTCCTGGAGAGGAAGATGCTTCTTGGGTTGACGTATAGTGCGACTTGTCAGATATATTGGGTCGTATGGGATTTCCCCGTTCTCTCTCCCGATTTGAGATATCCCCCCTTTCGCCCGAGAAAGATTGAATCATAATAAATTTAGAGCGCGAAAGGCAATTAGATCCTTTAATAAATAAATATGAGTTTTAGGGGGATTCAGATTAACATTATCAATTTAGAATAATTTATGGTTGGCTCGGTAGGACCAAAAAAATGAAGTACCAGGGCTCCGTTTATCAAAAACCCAATTTCATTTTGGGAATATATTGAAGATTACTAGTTACTAGTATTAAATAATATATACTTTAACTTTTAATTAATAACTAACTGTTTTTATTTTAAATTAAAATATAAACAATTATAGAATAAACAAATGGTATTTCAATATTACGAATATGTGGAATATTAAATTTGACGAAATAAAGAATAAAAAAAAACATATGTGGTATTGTCAAAATTTGTCCTATATGTGCAAAAAAAAATCGGGAGTATCTTTACCCGGAGTAGAGCATAAACCTAAAAGAATTCAAAAGTCCCATTCAAGAACAAGAAAATGACATCGTGATTTGGATTTCGATGAACTGATACATCAATGAAAAGGAACTTAGATAAGTTTAGTAAATTATATTTTTTTGTCTAAATTTTTTATTTTAATAATATTTTGGATAATTATTAGTAATTGGGAAAGGGGCAAAAAAGCATATTTCTTGAAAAATATAATAGAAAATAATTCTAAATTAATTAAAATATAATTTATAACCTTATAATTGTGAAAACCTCTACAAAACTGAAAAAAGAATCGAACCTACACATTGATTTTTTCACATTTTTTTGAACCGTGTGCATAAAAAGGTGCATGTACGGTTTATAAGGGATGCCTTTTTATCCTAATCAATCGACTTTATCGAGAAAGATTACTTTTTTTAGGCCAAGAGGTCGATAGCGAGATCTCGAATCAACTTATTGGTCTTATGGTATATCTCAGTATCGAGGATGATACCAAGGATTTGTATTTGTTTATAAATTCTCCTGGCGGCTGGGTAATACCTGGAGTAGCTATTTATGATACTATGCAATTTGTTCGACCAGATGTACATACAATATGTATGGGGTTAGCTGCTTCAATGGGATCGTTTATACTGGTTGGAGGAGAAATTACCAAACGTTTAGCATTCCCTCACGCTTGGCGCCAATGAGTTTTTTTTGAGAGAAAAACACTATGCCTTCGCCTTCACCATATTAAAAATGAAGTAATAATAGCATGGCACTTTGAATTCGATATGAGAAAATTTTTTATATAATATATTTTCAAAACATTAGATTATGTATCGAAAGGGTAGTATGAAATGAATAAGATTCCCGATTTTTTATTGGGAGTCCGTTTCAGCGTCACAAACTTTTTTCATACTAAAAAATACTTTCTGTTTGAAAGAGCACAAAAAAAGACTTTTTTCCTTATTTTTCGAATCAAAAAGAAACTTTGGGATTGCTAACCTATAGACGAAATATAAAGCAACGGAGCCATCATAGTATTTTTAAACTCCTCCGAAAAGAAGGGTGGTAATTGGATCATTTACTGAGCGGGATCTGATGGATCCTATTTTTTTATTTCTCTCACAGACATAAAGTAAATTCCATTGTAAAGCCGTATGCAATGATAAAAAAATGCACGTACGGTTGTTCAATCTATATATTTTAAATTTTTTCTATTAACCCCCTCGCGCGCGATAGAAGAACCCCCCTTTAAGGTATATCATCAGGGTAATGATTCATCAACCTGCTAGCTCTTTTTACGAGGCTCAAACGGGAGAATTTATCTTGGAAGCGGAAGAACTATTGAAATTGCGTGAAACCCTCACAAGGGTTTATGTACAAAGAACGGGCAAACCCCTATGGGTTGTATCCGAAGATATGGAAAGGGATATTTTTATGTCAGCAACAGAAGCCCAAGCTCATGGCATTGTTGATCTTGTAGCGGTCGAATAAAATATAAAATAGTTAAACATTTTAGTTTTCCATTTTATCTTGTCACTGGATTTATCTTAAGGTTCTATTAACTAACTAGAAAAGCATTCGGTTAGGATTGATCTAAACCAGCTCATTATGTATATAATTTAGCATGCCAACTATCAAACAACTTATTAGAAACACAAGAAAGCCAATCAGAAATGTCACGAAATCCCCCGCTCTTCGGGGATGTCCTCAGCGCCGAGGAACATGTACTAGGGTGTATGTGTGACTCGTTCAGATTATGAGCTGGAACAAAAGCAAAGAAAATAAAAAATTTTTCCGGTATTAATGATCCGTACGGGTGATTTATAGGGTAAAATTGAAAAAGTCATGCGACTCTCTAAAAAAAGTTCTATATCATCTATTGTGTATGAAATTTGTGGTTTTTTTAGTGTAAATCTAAAAAAAATTTCCCATTGGTGGCGTTAACGTTATCCATTTAGCGGGAAATCCTTTGTTTAAGAGAAAAAATGTATACTCCCTTTAATTTGCAAGAACGGACTAACAGGGTCAGCTATCCAGCTAACCTTAAAAAAAAATACCGTTACTATATAGGTGGATCTAATTGTGAAAGATTTATTACTGGATAATTCATGGGGTAGAGCCAAAAAAAGTTTGAACTGTACAAGTTATCAATATACAGAAATGAAGTTAAGGGGCTCCGGTGTATAGAGAGGACCTCACTGTTTAAGAAGGAACCATAGAAACGAAGGAACCCCACTATATTTTTTTATCCATATGAAAATATAATTTTTAATTTCCATATTATTAACTTAAATTTTGTCTTGTTTCAAGATGCAATGTTGAAAAAAAAATAAAAAAACAGTGATCGGGAAGGTTATAGCAGCAAAAGCCATTGGGATTTTTTTTATACATTGGAAAAATACGTTTTGTTATTAATAGACCAGGGGGGGAGAAAAGAATAACTAATTCAACGAAATAAAATAAATTAGTTATTCATGAAAGTTTCATTTATTCAATTCAATGACTAGAGTTAAACGAGGATATATAGCTCGCAGACGTAGAACAAAAATCCGTTTATTTGCATCAACCTTTCGCGGGGCTCATTCAAGACTTACTCGAATCATTGCTCAACAGAAAATAAAAGCTTTAGTTTCGGCTCATAGGGATAGAGATAGGCAAAAGAGAGATTTTCGTCGTTTATGGATCACTAGGATAAACGCAGTAATTCGCGAGAGGGGGGTGTACTATAATTATAGTATATTTCTCCACAATCTGTATAAAAAACAGTTGCTTCTTAATCGTAAAGTACTTGCACAAATAGCTATATTAAATAGGAACTGTCTTTATATGATTTCAAATGAGATCATACAAAAAGAAGATTGGAAAGAATGCCCCGAAATTATTTAAATGAAATTCCCCGGAGTTTATTCTCCGGGAGTATAGAATCGAAAAGAGTCTGATAAAATATTCAAAATAAAAACGATTTTCCCGATTTTTTATCTTACATTATGATACAACAATCAAATTGGGAGTTTCGGGGTTTTTTTAGAACCAAGACGCAATCCATGTTTGAGTTCAGATTACTTTTTTGATTCAATTCCTAATATATTTTTATTATATATAAAAAAGCACATTTTTTATTTATTTTTGGTTCTTAAACTAGAAGTTCTATTAGTTGACTCGGTTCTTTCAAATTGTTTCTCATTATTAAGAAAAGGTAACAAAGATAAAATACGGGCTTGTTTTATAGCAATAGTAATTAATCGTTGTTGTTTCAAGGTTAATCTATTTACCCGTCTAGATAATATTTTTCCTTGTTCGCTAATAAATCGACTAATTAAACTCATGTTTCTATAATCAATTCGATCCCCCGGTTGGATCGGGGGCAAACGCCTCCGAAAAGATCGCTTGGATTTAATAAAAGGTCGCTTGGATTTATCCATAGTTTCTTTAATTTATGTACCGAAAATCCTACTTCTTAATTATAATTTTTTTTAGGTCCAGCCGAAATAGGATTTAGTTTGTTTATTTTTCTTTTATTTATATTTTATAAATAAATATATATAAAACTAGAAAAAAATAGTAAATAATATATAATTAAAATAATAATAATTTAGTCCTGTCCCCCTTTGTTGAACGGATGATAGCGTTTTTATTTCTTTATCTCTCCATGAATGGTATGTTTGTAACAATAGGAACAGAATTTTCGTAATTCTAACCGACTAGGTGTATTGTGTCGATTCTTTTGAGTAATATATCGGGAAACGCCCCTGGATTCCTTATTAACACTCTTTCGAACACAACTATTACATTCCAAAATAACTTTAACTCGGACATCTTTCCCCTTAGCCATGAACCTCCTTTTTATTTTTGGGATTTTTGATTCAAACAATTCTTATATTTTTTTTTCAATCCGAAGTGAAGAAGAAAGAAAAAATATAGGCTAATTATAAATTATAAAGAGTAATAAAAAAGTATAAAAATTAACAATTATAGTACGTAATCAAATTCAAAAAGTTTCAAACGTCTACTCACATTATTTAATTAAGTATCTTGTATAATATATAATACTCTTATGCTAAATCCACTTTTTTTATTTCCATTCTGTACCCCTCTACCCTTTCTTCTTTAATTGCCCCTTATTTTTTAGGTAAATTAAAGAAGAAAGGGTAGATTTAACGTCATCAAAACTTGAGTTCAGACCCGAATAAAAAAGGGGGTATTAGTCACATAAAATCTATTCTATCTCTAACCCCCATTAAAACCTTCTCGTGTTAATAACTAGAATGAAAAAAAGGGGAATGTCAACGCATCTGGGAAAAAACGATTGATTTCTATTAATAGACCGGCTAAAGACCCAAACCATAGAGTACTTAGTACCGGTGCTACGGAAAGATATGTTTTTAGATCTCGCATGGAAAAACCTCCTTATTAATTTATGTAATGTATAAAATTAAAGGTAATACATATCTAATCTATGAACAGATGTATATATAGATAGTCAAGGATTATTTGGGTTTGTAAAGGAAATGCCCAAGCTAAAAAAATAGACAAAGATAAGATATTTATTAAGAATAAGAAAAATAATAGCATAAACTTCCTACGAAACGGAGCATTCAACAAAAGTCTTTTCTTTTTTTAAGTTTATGACAAGTTTTTTTCATATACATAATATACATAAATAGATAAAAGCTTTTATATGATATGAGACTAAAAAGAAGAAATGGCACGGCAAGATAAATCATGTCATTTTAGGGTAAATAATTAATATTATAATAATATAAATAAGTAAGGATATGGAAAACAAGACAAGGATTCTTTACAATTAGACTATTGTAACCAATTGAACTGAAAGGGATGTAGCGCAGCTTGGTAGCGCGTTTGTTTTGGGTACAAAATGTCACAGGTTCAAATCCTGTCATCCCTACCTTTGACTCTACGAAGTAAGGAGGAATTTGTTGAAATTGAGACATATTTTTATGATACGAGATCTAATATCGTATGCATACAGGATGTAGATAGAGTTTTGGGTTACAAAAAACGACAGTCTTATTTTTGTGATAAGAAAGCGCTCTTAGTTCAGTTCGGTAGAACGCGGGTCTCCAAAACCCGATGTCGTAGGTTCAAATCCTACAGAGCGTGCTTCCATTCTTGCGAAGTGAATTCGCGAATTAAACTGAAATTAAAAAAGAATATAAAAAAGACCCCCCCTTATCTCCACTCCACAAGAGGTAAAATAAAAATGAATTAATTTAATCAAAAGTCCAACTGATCACCACGTCTGTATTGTAAATATGCAGTTACAAATAATCCAGCCAAAGTAATAGGAATTAGGCCTAAAACGATTCCAAATAGAAAAACTTCAATCATTTCAATTCGTTTGAAAAAAAAGTATAAGGTAATATCTATCCCTAAATATTAACAGGAATTGCCCAGGAATCCCAATAACCAAAAAATTTTTATTGCCACCCCTAAAAGAACCCGAGATAAAGATTTCTTGAGTTGTTCATTTTCAAATAAGTCGTATCTTGTTCAGACCTATAAATAGAACGGAAGTTATAGTTAAAGCCGCTAGTAAAAAACCGAAATAACTTGTTAGAGTAGGCATGAAAGAGCTAAATGGAATATGTTCTTTTTATGCATATTTATAGAATAAAGCACTTACCTAAGTTTCAATTTCGAAAGGTTTGAGGAAAAATAAACAAAAATTAATAAATAGTTTATATTTATATTTTAAGAAGAGAAAGAATCAGTAACTATTACATTAAAGTAAGGTATAAAAAAAAAATGACTTATTATCTGTGACATCTACACAGCGCGTGATTTTGAATCAACAGATTTTTTGAAAAACTCTTGAATAAACTAATCTAATTAATATTAAAAAAATAAGAACTCTACCATAGAATTTATTTAATTTAAAAATGAAATTTTTAATCGCTTTCACTATAACCGAGAATAAAATTGAAAAATCATTTTCATCCATCTAAAAAATATTTTGAATAAAAAAAATAAAATCTTTTTTTCGCCCAACTGGATTCTAAGACTAGTAATTATTATTATCTTTGCCGTTAATACGTTTTATATTCCATATTAATATTAATTAATATTCTTTATTCAATTTATTATACTTAGGTAAAAAAGTTTGGATCTAAGGAAAGAACCAGAATAAAAACGGC